GATTCTTTTGAAATTGGCAGTGATTTATACTCATCCATATCGAATTCTCCAAAAAACAAAAACAAAAATAAATACCATTTTGGCTGGCTCATTATCCATCAAATCAAATCCTATAGATCTAACAATGATGGAATTTCGATTCTATGAATCTTTGACTGGAATCTATGAGATAGGTTGAATAAAAATTTATACTTAACTTAAATTGGCATTTTTAAGAGATACAAATGGAACGGAATTGATAAAACAGTCCTAGAAACAGAATTCTCCTACTTAGGCTTACTATGTTTTAGGATTTTTTTTAGAATATCAAAACTGATTCAGTTTCTTATATTATAATGTATAACGGTATTTATATTCTAATCTACTTGAATATTGAATACCAGAAAACCATCTGAATTTGTATTTATTAAACGTTAAACACGTGCAAAAATACCTCGTCCGGCCGTCTTCTTGTTTTGTTTAATGCTCTCCTTTCTCTCCTTTCCGTGGTCAATTGACGCCTAATTTAGGGCGTAATATAATTGGATTGCGCGGACCAAAACAATCTTTTGGTTACTCACTGGAAACGCGGGTCTAAAGTTTAGATAACGAAAGAAGAACGAAAGAAGAAAGAAAGTTCTCGACCATTGTTTTTCGGTTTGATTCAGAAACTTTATTTCATTGGTCTTTCTCGTCTTTCTTTCTTTCAAGTTTCAAGATTGTATAGTTTAATGGTAAAGTTTGATTACCATTAACCCCCAGAATAGTTAACGAGTCTTTCGGTTTGATCCTATTCATCTCCTAAAGGGGCCGCCCCTCTGCACCTATCCGATTTTTTGTGTTTTCCTTATGCTGACCCTCGGCCCCTATGGTCCAGCGGTTTAACGACTTCTCTCTTTCACGGAGACAACGAGGGTTCAAGTCCCTCTGGGGGTAAATCATACCCATAAGAATGATATTTTCCATCGTCTAAAATCAATTAGGCGTTGGGTCGATGCCCGAGTGGTTAATGGGGACGGACTGTAAATTCGTTGACAATATGTCTACGCTGGTTCAAATCCAGCTCGGCCCAACAATTCGCCAATCTACCATCTGATGGTAGAACCCTCTTGTTCTTAAGAAATACTTGATACGAGAGAATAAAAAAGAATCGAAATTTTCTGCTAGATCCCTTCTGATTCCCCTGGGATTGTAGTTCAATAGGCAAGAGCACCGCCCTGTCAAGGCGGACGTTGCGGGTTCGAGCCCCGTCAGTCCCGACGGATCCAATAAGTACATCAATTCGCCTCTCCATTTTCTGTGAAATAAGGGACAGAGAGCATAATTTAATTCCGAAGGTCTTTCCCCCCTTTTTTTCAGGATTCTGTCGAAGAAAGAACAAACCCTAAACTAAAATGAAAATAACTAAAATAGTGAAGTTGATAGAATATTCCATCTTTGCTCCCGCGACTCATCTTTATCATACTTCTTTGTCTTCCAAAGAAAATTGGATCATTAAAAAAACGGCGTTTAGAACCTAATTCCTCTCTTTTTCCACTTCGCTTTGTATTGTTTGTTGGGGTTTTGTAGTTAATGGAAACGGACGGGTGGTTAGATGCTACTTCATTTGATGGTTCTACAAGGAAGACCTAAGGTAGGTTATAGAAAAGAAGGATAAATAAAGGAATTTTGGATTGGGCCGGGAATCCAATCTTGGATTCGGTATGGATAAAAGATCTTCGTATGTTATACTATTCAATTCTCGACGACGAATTAATTTAATAGCTCAGATATTGTTATTCATGATATTGATCCGATTCAAGATCATCGATAGGGAGTGCATTCATTGAATTGACAGGTGAAAGATTTATCATCTCTATGGGATTAAATCCCGAGTTATTGTGAAATAAAAAAAACGATGAGATTATGGAAGTAAATATTCTTGCATTTATTGCTACTGCACTCTTCATTTTAGTTCCTACTGCTTTTCTACTTATAATTTACGTAAAAACAGTCAGTCAAAATGATTAATTACTTTAAATGAAACTTCACTTCTGATTTATGATCAATAGTTGAAGAAATCAAATGAAAAGGATTCTATTTTTGCGTCTTAAATGAAATCAACGGGCTATAATCGGCGGTATTCTATGAGATCCGAGAGTATGGTAAGTAAGAAATAAATTTATTTCTTACCATACTCTCTATTAGTGTTATTGTAGTGTATAAAATTGTACTTGACTTTCTAATAAAGTTGGTACTATATTAGCTTTTATCTTCAATATCTGTAGTTATTAATCCATATATGGAATTGACGTAGGACCCAATTCTATTTCTTTGATACATCTATTTATTCCGATCAATCTGAAATAATCGTTTTACTGTTATAGAATACATTTCTCCACTAGAATCCAATGGAATTTCGAAATGAAGATATTTTTATTTGAAAATTATTTCAATTCAAATAAAAAAATGCGTTGCAGAACGATCTATAAAACAATTGATACCGTTTCATTCCTCAACTAAATTAGGAGTGCTTCTAAAGTCCACTTCTTCCCCATACTACGAGCGAAAGGGAAAATGTAAAGACTACCATTAAAGCAGCCCAAGCGAGACTTACTATATCCATGTGAATTATGTCCCTTATCTCTATGATAGAATTATTCCATTATTGCTCACTAATAATAGTAGAATCAATGGTCCAGAGTCAAAAAGGGATTCTGGCCAAACACTATTGATGAACCAATCAAATAAATCCATTTCTAAAAAATTACTATATGATATGATTTATAATCGGCAAAGACTAAACACAATTAAAATACACAATGACACCACAAAGGAATGTTACTAATGGAACATGTAGTAATAAAATAAGAGGGCCCATTCCTTTTTTTGCCTTCATAAGTAAAAATAGCGAAATTGCTATCTATTACATACTTTTCTTTCCTATTTGATCTAATCCGTACCCTTTCCCGATTGTCTCTCTGAAGCAGTTGGGAGATAGTATATTATACTCTTGAGGAGGGGAAAAAATGATTTTTTTTTTCACTTTTTCTATACTTTTTCTATAAAAAAGTAAATTATTCATCCAATCTCAATCTAATAGTGATTCAATGCCTGAACACTCAGAGATTCTTGCGAGTCTATATTCGATTCGTTTGTTGATGAGGCGGCACCCGGATTTGAACTGGGGAAAAAGGATTTGCAGTCCCCCGCCTTACCACTCGGCCATGCCGCCAAAACGATACACAATAGGATAAAATTTTCCCTTTTTGGGTTGGATTACTAAACTTTAGTTTATTGTACTTGCATCCTTTTTTTAATCCTTTTTCTAAATTTAGAAAAATTAGAAAATAAACCTTTTATTACCCTTTTGATTTTTACCCTTTTTATTGTATTTGATCCACCCCTTCGATTGATTGTATAGTATCTCAAAACACACAATGCCGAAAAACTTCCCCTCACTTTTCTATTGAAAAATCAAATGTATATTTTCATCCAAAAAAGCCAAAATTTATGACAAATGGGAACCATTAACTATTCGTTGACTGAGAATTCCTGAATGATTCTTGGGTTTGAATCTAAAATTTGGTTTGCCTAATGACATAAGAAAATACAAATTGATACATGCTTAATCAGTATTGATTCTTTTGAATCAAAAATCCTTCTCAATTTCCATTATAACAAAAATTATAAGTATATGTAAACCCCAGAACGGAAATTGTTACACAGATACCAAATTGGGTATCTTATTTATATTGCCTATAAATAAAGGGAATTTGTTGGAACAAAAAAAGGCCCGGCTGGGTATTGACCGGGCCAGGCCCAAAAGGCACTTCGAACAAAATAAAAGCAAGAAGGTCTTCTTTATTTATCTTTCTATTTGGATCTTTCGAGCATCTAAATGGAATTGCTAATTATATAATAACGATAAAGAATGTCAAAGAAATACTTTCTTTAATCCTTACTTGATGTGTAATGTAAGATAGTAATTATCTTTTTCAATTGGGAGAGATGGCTGAGTGGACGAAAGCGGCGGATTGCTAATCCGTTGTACGAGTTATTCGTACCGAGGGTTCGAATCCCTCTCTTTCCGTTTCCGTTGATGACTTTCCATTTTTTTCTTTCAAATTTCGCAACCCCCTTTTTATTTTTTTACTAGTTAAACGTGTGGAATAGATAAAATAAAATCTTAAGAAAATTGTAAAATCAAGCAAGAAAAACGAAATTTTTATTTTATTCTTCACGTCCAGGATTACGTCCTGGATCATTGGATAGGAATCCAAAGATGAAGAGAGAAACAAAGAATATTACTACTGTGTAAACGAAAAGTTTGAGAGTAAGCATTACACAACCTCCAAAATCATTTTTTGAAAAAGGAAAACGAGAAAAGATAATAGATCCTCCATTTTTATATCACATATCCTATTTTGACACCAAGAAATAAATTCTAGAAATAGAAAAGAATGTTCAGAAATTCAAATGAAGTTGAAATTTGTAATAAGAGTCTTTGATTACCGCAAATCACTTTCATACCCACAATTAGATATTGTAAGGGACCCTAACCTAATAAGGTCTTTCGCCGGAAAAAGGGTTAGAGTCGGGAAATGGGGCGAACCGGATTTCTCGCAGCTATCCAAGAATTTCAATGTTTGAATCGAAGGTTCATACTGTCAGACTTATTTGATCTTATCAATTGTTATAATTTTTCTCGAATAAATCATGAATTTTCTAGGATAGTATTAAAGATCTTATCGAAAACTTACAGCAGCTTGCCAAACAAAGGCTAAAAGAAAAAAGAACAGGGGTATTACTGGCATAACATCTACGATTGGATTCAAAAAAGCATAGGCTTCGGGCAATTTGGCGAAGAAAAGACTACTCGGATAAAGGGCAGAATTAAGACAGATCAAACTAAAGATATTAAGCATAACAGACATTTTGTTCGTCGAGATAATTGCATTTTGATTGAGTTATTGATATAAGGAAAAATGAAGAAAGTAAGGTAGACAAAAAAATCCTTCTTTTTCCGCCCAATCAAAAATCCTCCAATTCTCAAAGGAGAATAGAAGAAATCATACTTTCATACAATATCTTAATTGAATTATATGTAATGATCAATAAATTCAGTTGAATTCTAGATATACACATGTCAAAATCCTAGCACGAATCTATAATATATTCTATAAAGAATAAAGATTTTCTATAGATAGTTGGACTGGAATTGACGAACACTTAATACCAATATTATTCTTTATTAGTATTAGTGTCCAATAAAAATATAAATGGGGCGTAGCCAAGTGGTAAGGCAACGGGTTTTGGTCCCGCTATTCGGAGGTTCGAATCCTTCCGTCCCAGAGCATATCCATTGTATCCGAATACAGCTTTTTTGTTCAACAAGATTCTGTTTCAAGGCCTAATATTGGATAGAATAGAATTCTTCTTTCTTTTCTGATTTTGAATGATTCTTTTCGTAATCATATCTCAGTTTTTCACAAACTGAACTAAATCTGGTTCAAATGACATCCAAATGTAGCTGAATCCTTTTGTGATCCAGATAAGATGGGACATAGATCACAGTTGCAGAAAGATTACTTAACCTCAGGTTAAACAAAATATGAAAATACATATAAAACGAGGAAGTGCTTAGCCTATAGGTATGTATTGTTATCCTATTTCAGTGACAATAGTCTTTCTATTTTTGTGAAAAATAATTTGCATCCCTAAAATATTAAAATTTAAATATTTAACAATGATATTTATTTTTATTGTTCGATCTATTTAGCTTATTTGCTTTAAATCATTGACAATTCGATTCGAAAAGAAACAGAGATTTATCTTTCTTATGATAATCAAATATAGTCTTTACTGTAAAACTTGACTCAAATAATGATGTATAAGTAGGAAACTTTTTCAATTATCAAGATTTATAATGATTCCTTATGGGTTGAATCTTTGGGAAGTTGGAAATGGGTCAGTCTATCTTATTGAGTCACTTGAAGAGGCAGAGTCAAATATAATTTATTTATTCGTGTTATTTCTGTTAGTTATGGTATTTCTATATTTATATTTCTGCATATTTCTATTAGATATTTTTTTTAGATAGAGATTTATAGAAAAATGTTCCATTCATACAAAAAAGCCGGGGTCTTGCTAAGATTTTTTCAGAAAAATCTTTATTATCTATGTAGATAAGAAAAAATAGAAATTACTATGTCTCTGTACCGACTGAACCAATGACTATTCATGATTCCATAATTGAATCAATTCCATACTGGTTCCAAATTAGAGGAATGTTATGGTAAAACTTCGTTTAAAACGATGTGGTAGAAAGCAACGTGCGACTTGAAGGACACGATCCGGTGTGGATTCTTATTCTTACATCCACCATTTTATATAGGAATGAAGGTGCTCTTGGCTCGACGTCGTTTGTTCTATTCTACTAGAACCCTTCTTTTTTTATTGGGTTGTAATGTAAATAGTTCATGATGGAGCTCGAGTAGAAAGTATTGATTAATTTCTCAGGGACAACGATCTAGGGTTAATGCCAATCAATAAATTGGAACAACTTCGTAAGTATATCTTCGATATAGAAATTGAAAGGATCCGATTCGAGCAAATTTTCAATTCAAAAAAATTTGTTGGAACGGCTAAAACTTTTTCGATCCACAGTGTATCGCGCGCGAATCAACCGTCGGTATGATTCTTTGATAGAAAGAAATCACAAAAGGGGTATGTTGCTACCATTTTGAAAGGATTAAGAAGCACCGAAGTAATGTCTAAACCCAAGGATTTAAAACAAAGATAAAGGATCCCAGAACAAGGAAACACCACTTCAATTGTCTCACGGATCCGAATAAAGAATACAAATAGATTTTAAACGAGACAAAAGGGGGGTTAAAGACCACTCAATAAAAAAATATCTTAAAGAAAAATCTTTAAGATATTTGAGAATTATTCAACTTGAGTTATGAGTACAAATGATTTTTTATTTTTCAGGAAGGGTGCTAAATAAATATGAGTTAAATTCTAAGCTAATTTATTTTACGGATTCCTTTCCTATTTATTATAATTTTATCCATAGACAAAACTTCGAATCATTTTTTCTCGAGCCGTACGAAGAGAAAACTTCCTATACGGTTCTAGGGGGGGGTTCTTTTTCATCTACATCTATCCCGATGAGCCGTCTATCGAATCGTTGCAATTGATGTTCGATCCCGAAGAGAAGGAAGAGATCTTCGGAAAGTGGGTTTTTATGATCCGATCACGAATCAAACTTATTTAAACGTTCCCGCTATTCTCTATTTCCTTGAAAAAGGCGCTCAGCCTACAGGAACTGTTCAGGATATTTTAAAAAAGGCAGAGGTTTTTAAGGAACTTTGCCCTAATCAAGCGAAATTCAATTAAATTAAGGAAATAAAAACTAAGGGTAGGATAGTGATTTCTATATAATTTTGGATATCTTTTCTATACTATGTTTTTTTATTTCCTTCTTTTCTTGCTCTATTCGTATCTATTTATCATTGCTTTTATAGAATCTTTTTA